GAAGTTATGCGGGGGCATCCTGTATTGTTGAATAGAGCACCCACCTTGCATAGATTAGGCATACAGGCCTTCCAACCCATTTTAGTGGAGGGGCGCGCTATTTGTTTACACCCATTAGTTTGTAAGGGTTTCAATGCAGACTTTGATGGAGATCAAATGGCTGTTCATGTACCTTTATCTTTGGAAGCTCAAGCGGAGGCTCGTTTACTTATGTTTTCTCATATAAATCTCTTGTCTCCAGCTATTGGGGATCCCATTTCCGTACCAACTCAAGATATGCTTATCGGACTCTATGTATTAACGATCAGGAATCGTAGAGGTATTTGTGCAAATAGGCATAATACATATAATCGCGGAAACTATCAAAATAATACAGTTGACAATAATGACTATAAGTATACGAAAGAGAAAGAACTGTATTTTTGTAGTTCCTATGATGTACTTGGAGCTTATCGGCAGAAACGAATCAGTTTAGATAGTCCTTTGTGGCTCCGATGGAGACTAGATCAACGTGTCATTGGCTCAAGAGAAGTTCCCATCGAACTTCAATATGAATCTTTGGGTACTTATCATGAGATTTATGAGCACTATCTAATAGTAGGAAGTGTCAAAAAAGAAATCCATTGTATATACATTCGAACCACTCTTGGTCATATTTCTTTTTATCGAGAAATAGAAGAAGCCATACAGGGGTTTTGTCGGGCCTATTCATACGCTATCTAAACTAATAAATTAGATTAGGTGATGCCCGTGCCCATAGGAATTCGGGTCTCTCCAGTTTCACTGGTATCATAATTTCTGAATTTTTGCGTGAATCAAGATTGAGATTGAGGAAAGGAAGTTTTCGAATCACTGACTCAGGCCCATTGTCGAATCCTACTCAGCAGAATATAGAGGTACTTATGGCAGAACGGGCTGATCTGGTCTTTCACAATAAAGTGATAAATGGAACTGCTATGAAACGACTTATTAGCAGATTAATAGATCATTTCGGAATGGCATATACATCACACATCCTGGATCAAGTAAAGACTTTGGGTTTCCAGCAAGCCACTGCTACATCTATTTCATTAGGAATTGATGATCTTTTAACAATACCTTCTAAGGGATGGTTAGTCCAAGACACTGAACAACAAAGTTTTATTTTTGAAAAACACCATCATTATGGAAATGTACATGCGGTAGAAAAATTACGTCAATCCATTGAGATATGGTATGCTACAAGTGAATATTTGAGACAAGAAATGAATCCTAATTTTCGGATGACTGATCCTTCTAATCCAGTCCATCTGATGTCCTTTTCGGGGGCTAGAGGAAATGCATCTCAGATACACCAATTAGTAGGTATGAGAGGATTAATGTCGGATCCCCAAGGACAAATGATTGATTTACCCATTCAAAGCAATTTACGCGAAGGGCTTTCTTTGACAGAATATATAATTTCCTGCTACGGAGCCCGCAAAGGAGTTGTAGATACTGCTGTACGAACATCAGATGCCGGATACCTCACGCGTAGACTTGTTGAAGTAGTTCAACACATTATTGTACGTAGAACGGATTGTGGTACTATCCGAGGTATTTCCGTGAGTCCTCGAAATGGGATGACGGAAAAAATTTTTGTCCAAACACTAATTGGTCGTGTATTAGCAGACAATATATATATGGGTCTACGATGCATTGCCGCTCGAAATCAAGATATTGGGATTGGACTTGTCAATCGATTCATAACTTTTCGGGCACAACCAATATATATTCGAACCCCCTTTACTTGCAAGAGTGCATCTTGGATCTGTCAATTATGTTATGGTCGGAGTCCCACTCACGGCGACCTGGTCGAATTGGGAGAAGCCGTAGGTATTATTGCGGGTCAATCAATTGGAGAACCGGGGACTCAACTAACATTAAGAACTTTTCATACCGGTGGAGTATTCACAGGTGATACTGCCGAACATGTACGAGCTCCTTCTAATGGAAAAATAAAATTTAATGAGGATTTGGTTTATCCCACACGTACCCGTCATGGGCATCCTGCTTTTCTATGTTCTATAGACTTGTATGTAACTATTGAGACTCGGGATATTATCCATAATGTGAATATTCCACCAAAAAGTTTGATTTTAGTTCAAAATGATCAATATGTAGAATCAGAACAAGTGATTGCTGAGATTCGTGCCGGAACGTCTACTTTTCGTTTTAAAGAGAAGGTACGAAAACATATTTATTCTGAATCAGAGGGAGAAATGCACTGGAGTACCGATGTCCACCATGCATCTGAATATACACATGGTAATGTTCATCTATTACCAAAAACAAGTCATTTATGGGTATTAGCGGGAGGTCCGCGCAGATCCAGTATAGTGTCTTTTTCACTCCACAAAGATCAAGATCAAATGAATGTTCATTCTTTTTCTTTCGAAGAAAGATATATCTTTGACCTCTCAATGACTAATCATCGAGTAAGACATAAATTGTTGGATACTTCTGGTAAAAAAGATAGGGAAATTCTTGACTATTCAAGACCTGATCGAATCATATCCAATGGTCATTGGAATTTCATATATCCTTCTATTCTCCAAGAAAATTCTGATTTCTTGGCGAAAAAACGAAGAAATAGATTCATTATCCCATTACAATATGATCAAGAACGAGATAAAGAACTAATGCCCTGTTTTGGTATTTCGATTGAAATACCCATAAATGGTATTTTACGTAGAAATAGTATTCTTGCTTATTTTGATGATCCACGATACAGAAGAAATAGTTCAGGAATTACTAAATATGGGACCATAGAGGTAGATTCAATCATAAAAAAAGAGGATTTGATTGAGTATCGAGGAGCAAAAGAATTTAGTCCGAAATACCAGAAAGTAGATCGGTTTTTTTTCATTCTCGAAGAAGTGCATATCTTACCCGGATCTTCGTTCATAATGGTCCGGAACAATAGTATCATTGGAGTAGATACACAACTCGCTTTAAATACAAGAAGCCGGGTGGGCGGATTAGTCCGGGTGGAGAGAAAAAAAAAAAGTATTGAACTGAAAATCTTTTCTGGAGATATTCACTTTCCTGGAGAAACAGATAAGATATCCAGGCACAGCGGCATTTTGATACCACCAGAGACGGAAAAAAAAAATTCTAAGAAATCAAAAAAATTGAAAAATTGGATCTATGTCCAACGGATTACACCCACCAAGAAAAAGTATTTTGTTTCGGTTCGGTCCGTAGTCACATATGAAATAGCTGATGGGATAAATTTAGCAACACTTTTCCCTCGGGATCTCTTGCAGGAAAAGGATAATGTCCAACTTAGAGTTGTCAATTATATCCTTTATGGAAATGGCAAGTCAATTCGAGGAATTTATCACACAAGTATTCAATTAGTTCGGACTTGCTTAGTATTGAATTGGGACCAAGAAAAAAATGGTTCTATAGAAGAGGTTCATGCTTCCTTTGTTGAGGTAAGGACAAATGATCTGATTCGCGATTTCATAAGAATTGAGTTAGTCAAGTCCACTATTTCGTATACCGGAAAAAGATATGATAGGGCAAGTTCCGTATTGATTTCCGATAATGGATTAGATCGCACCAATATCAATCCTTTTTATTCCAAGGCGAAGATTCAATCACTTATCCAACATCAAGGAACTATTGGTATTGGTACGTTGTTGAATCGAAATAAAAATAAGGAATGCCAATCTTTGATAATTTTGTCATCATCCAATTGTTCTCGAATTGGTCCATTCAATGGCTCGAAATATAACAATGTGACAAAAGAATCAGATCCCATAATCCAAATTAGGGATTTGCTGGGTCCCTTAGGGACTATTGTCCCTAAAATAGCGAATTTTTTTTCATCTTACTATTTAATAACTCATAATCATATCTTGTTAAAGAAATATTTGCTACTTGACAATTTTAAACAGACTTTCCAAGTACTTAAATACTGTTTAATAGATGAAAATGGAAGGATTTATAATCCCGATCCATGTGGTAACATAATTTTGAATCCACTCCATTTGAATTGGTGCTTTCTCCATCACGATTATTGTGAAGAGACATCTACAATAATTAGCCTTGGACAATTTATTTGTGAAAATGTATGTCTATTCAAATACGAATCACACGTAAAAAAATCTGGTCAAATTTTAATTGTTCATGTTGACTCCTTAGTTATAAGATCAGCTAAACCCTATTTGGCCACTCCAGGAGCAACTGTTCATAGCCATTATGGAGAAATCCTTTACGAAGGAGATACATTAGTTACATTTATATATGAAAAATCGAGATCTGGTGACATAACGCAAGGTCTTCCAAAAGTGGAACAAATCTTAGAAGTGCGTTCGATTGATTCAATATCGATGAACCTAGAAAGGAGAGTTGAAGGTTGGAACGAACGTATACAAAGAATTCTTGGAATCCCCTGGGGATTCTTGATTGGAGCTGAGCTAACCATAGCCCAAAGTCGTATCTCTTTGGTTAATAAGATCCAAAAGGTTTATCGATCCCAGGGGGTACAGATCCATAATAGACATATAGAAATTATTGTACGTCAAGTAACATCAAAAGTGTTGGTTTCAGAAGATGGAATGTCTAATGTTTTTTTACCTGGAGAATTAATCGGCTTTTTGCGGGCGGAACGAGCAGGGCGTGCTTTGGACGAAGCGATCTGTTATCGGGCAATCTTATTGGGAATAACGAGGGCATCTCTAAATACTCAAAGCTTCATATCCGAAGCAAGTTTTCAAGAAACCGCTCGAGTTTTAGCAAAAGCTGCTCTACGAGGTCGTATTGATTGGTTGAAAGGCCTGAAAGAGAACGTTGTTCTGGGGGGGATTATACCTGTTGGTACCGGATTCAAAAAATTAGTACACCCTTCAAGGCAAGACAAGAACATTCATTTGGAAATCAAAAGAAAGAATCTATTCGAGTTGGAAATAAGAGATATTTTGTTACACCATAGAGAATTATTTTGTTCTTACGTCCAAAACTATTTCCATGAGACAAATTTCCATGAGACATCAGAACAATCATTTACTCGATTTAATGATTCCTAAGAGCGGATTCTTTCCTTTCACTTTAACTATCTTTCAATTATCTGGTCCGATTATTGATTTGGTAAAAAATAAAATAAGTAATTAAATTGGTAATAAATAAAATAAGTAATTAAAAGAAATTAATGGTTTGGGTCGTGTATCAACGGTCAATCCCCCCTAGAAGGTTCCATCGGAACAATTATTTATTTCAGGGTACCTCGTCTCTTTGTTAAAAAAAAGGAAGTGTCTGGGGAAAAATGACAAGAAGATATTGGAACATCAAATTGGAAGAGATGATGGAAGCAGGAGTTCATTTTGGTCATGGTACTAAGAAATGGAATCCTAGAATGGCCCCTTACATCTCTGCAAAGCGTAAAGGTATTCATATTACAAATCTCACTAGAACTGCTCGTTTTTTATCAGAAACCTGTGATTTAGTTTTTGATGCAGCAAGTAGGGGAAAAAACTTCTTAATCGTTGGTACAAAAAATAAAGCAGCGGATTCAGTAGCATCAGCTGCAATAAGGGCTCGGTGTCATTATGTTAATAAAAAATGGCTTGGTGGTATGTTAACGAATTGGTCCACTACGGAAACGAGACTTCACAAGTTCAGGGACTTAAGAGCAGAACAAAAGATGGGGAAACTCAACTGTCTCTCCAAAAGAGATGCAGCAATGTTGAAGAGAAAATTATCTACCTTGCAAACATATCTCGGTGGGATCAAATATATGACGGGGTTGCCTGATATTGTGATCATCGTTGATCAGCAAGAAGAATATACGGCTCTTCGAGAATGTGTCATTTTGGGTATTCCAACAATTTGTTTAATCGATACAAATTGTGACCCAGATCTCGCAGATATTTCGATTCCAGCAAACGATGACGCTATAGCTTCAATCCGATTGATTCTTAACAAATTAGTATCTGCAATTTGTGAGGGTCGTTCTAGCTATATAAGAAATCGTTGATTATCATTAAGAATAATAAGATTAGTTAATTATTTGGCAACTCATAGATTTATTGGATCGGTTACTATTTTTGAATTTTTAAAAAGAGATAAAAAAAGTACTGGGGATATTGATATTATGTTATGATGTTATGTAATTTCTTGGTATCGTAAATAAAATATACGATTAATGATTCAAGTTAGTGAGTTGAGAAATAGATGGTTGAATCAAAATAATTCCTTTTTTGAAGTTCAATTTCTGTCAGAGGACAATATGAATGTTATACCATGTTCCATTAAAACACTCAAAGGGTTATACGATATATCGGGTGTAGAAGTAGGCCAACATTTCTATTGGCAAATAGGAGGTTTACAAATCCATGCCCAAGTACTTATCACTTCTTGGGTCGTAATTGCTATCTTATTAGGTTCAGTCATCATAGCTGTTCGGAATCCACAAACCATTCCGACCGACGGCCAGAATTTCTTCGAATATGTCCTTGAATTTATTCGAGATTTGAGCAAAACTCAGATTGGAGAAGAATATGGTCCTTGGGTTCCCTTTATTGGAACTATGTTCTTATTTATTTTTGTTTCTAACTGGTCAGGTGCTCTTTTACCTTGGAAAATCATACAATTACCTCATGGGGAGTTAGCTGCGCCTACGAATGATATAAATACTACTGTTGCTTTAGCTTTACCCACGTCAGCGGCATATTTTTATGCGGGTCTTACCAAAAAAGGATTGGGTTATTTCGGGAAATACATTCAACCAACCCCAATACTTTTACCAATTAACATCCTAGAAGATTTCACAAAACCTTTATCTCTTAGTTTTCGACTTTTCGGGAATATATTGGCTGATGAATTAGTAGTTGTTGTTCTTGTTTCTTTAGTCCCTTCAGTAGTTCCTATACCTGTTATGCTTCTTGGATTATTTACAAGTGGTATTCAAGCTCTTATTTTTGCAACGTTAGCCGCGGCTTATATAGGTGAATCCATGGAGGGTCATCATTGACTAGTTTTCGAAATAGTCTTTTTTAAGCTTATCCCAATTCATGCATGATTCAAGATAATCCACTTGGTTGGGGAATATAATAGATACAAATACAAATACGTATGAATATACATACGACCTAGAGTCGTAGGAAAAAAGATAGACGATATTGCGGAATTGTAAAAAAAAAGATGGGTTGGGGGGGTCACACTAGATGTATGTAATCTCTATAAGTCCAGCCCCTGTGTCTGTTTCGAGGAATGATTCTAGAATCCGATTCAATAAAAAATGTGGGTGGTTTACGTTATGGAAGAAACAAATGTATATGTGATATTAGATATTTACTAGTTATATAGGACTATTCCTAATATATATATATATTATTATATACCCTATATATATATTATTGATTGATTTGATTGCGGTTCACTGCATTTATATAGTTCCAATAAAAGTCCTTCTGTTTCGTCTGTGATTGTGGATTGAATGAAATGCAAAAAAGAGATGAACTCAAGAATAGTATCTAGAAGAAAAAAGAAAGGAAAGAAGAATTGAATAAAAGAATGGTTCGAAACAAAGAAATGCAATAACTAGAACCGTATACATATGTATTTACAAAAACAAAAACTCCATTATGGGTAGAAACTCAAAATGAGATATCGAAATAGTTCTGACGATTCAGTAATATTATCATTTCAATTCGGAGTTTTTAGTTATTTCGACCCGATAGATCTTAATCAGATAGATCTTAATGATAAAATCTTAATGAAAAAAATGATAAAAAAATGAAGTAAAAATTCATTGGTTGATTGTATCATTAACCATTTTTTTTGGGGTGCGAGGAACTTACCATGAATCCACTGATTTCTGCCGCTTCCGTTATTGCTGCTGGATTGGCCGTAGGGCTTGCTTCTATTGGACCTGGAGTTGGTCAAGGTACTGCTGCAGGCCAAGCTGTAGAAGGTATTGCGAGACAACCAGAAGCAGAGGGTAAAATACGAGGTACTTTATTGCTTAGTCTAGCTTTTATGGAAGCTTTAACAATTTATGGACTGGTCGTGGCGTTAGCGCTTTTGTTTGCGAATCCTTTTGTTTAATCCTAGAAATGTAAAAAAGTACCTTACATACTATACTTTTTTTCTTATTTTTTTAACTCGCTATACTTTTTTCTTATTTTATTAACTCAGAATTGCTGTTTGCTTCTTCTAATTATATCAACGCTTTACTCCTACAATTATTTATTTGTTGAGACAATACCCCAGGAAAGGAAGGACTGTTTTGAGGATGAGTAATTACTGGATCTGTTCGTTTTCTTCCTTCGCGTCCTTAGCTTAGTACAATGTAAACCTTTTTTTACTTTTTTTAGGAATCGTTTCAACAAACGAGATATTTCACAATTGACATGAGACCCAAGACTTAACCTAATAAGTATTTTATTGGATTGGAAACTTCAAGTAAGAAATTTTAAAATTATCAAATTAAATTACTAGATTTAATCTACTCACATAAAAAAAAAATGGAAATATTATTTATATAATAAAAAGAAATCGACCAAAAAAGGGACGACGAAGTGATACAAAAAGAACTCTGTTCTTTGTTAGTCCTATCTATAAGAGGAGAACATATGAAAAATGTAACCGATTCTTTCCTTTCCTTGGGTCACTGGCCATCCGCCGGGAGTTTCGGGTTTAATACCGATATTTTAGCAACAAATCCAATAAATCTAAGTGTAGTGCTTGGTGTATTGATTTTTTTTGGAAAGGGAGTGTGTGCGAGTTGTGTATTTCAAGAATAGGTTGGATCCATCCGACTGCACTTTATTTATGGTATTTTATTCATTTTATAGGATAAATAGGAAAAAAGTGCACGATCTCAACGAATTATTTCTGAATAAATTAAGAAATCATATGTAAGAACCATAGCATTTCGTGACTTATTGGTAAATTTGATTCTCTATCAACCAATAATGTGAGACCATTAACATGGTTAAAGCTAAACTGTTTGAAGTCCAGGCAAAACATGGTACTCTTTCTACCGGTACTAACGTACCGAAATGGTTTAAAAATGAATAGTTGGTAATTTATCTGATATAGAACACTCATATCGATAAAACGATTTGAACCATTTATTAAAAAAATGGGCATCTTGCTCTTTTTTTTCCAATGCCGAATCGACGACCTACGTAAAAAAAAATAGGAATTTTTGGATTTGAAGTGAAGAAAAAAAGGAAATAAAAAAAAATATAGAAATAAATTGTAAATTTTAATTTTAAATTAAATAAAGAACAAATACAAATAAAGAACAAATACAAATAAAGAAAGAACTTTGCTGACAATTAGAGATTTTTGTCTGGTCGGAAGAGTCCTTCTAATATTCTGGTCTTATATCAGTTTCGATGTTTTTGAATATAAACAGAAAAGAGAGGGTAGGCTCATTACATTAAAAAAAAAGATATGGGAATGCCCATAACATAAAATAAATAATTGAGCGTGAGAGCCAAATGAATCGAAAGATTCATGTTTGGTTCGGGAAGAGATTATGGAAGTTGTGAAATTAATGGTAAGATAATCTACTTTCATTAAATGATTTATTAGATAATCGAAAACAGAGGATCTTGAGTACTATTCGAAATTCGGAAGAATTACGTAGAGGGGCCATTGAGCAGCTCGAAAGAGCCAGGACTCGCTTACGGAAAGTTGAAATAGAAGCAGATGAGTATCGAATGAATGGATACTCTGAGATAGAACGAGAAAAAGAAAATTTGATTAATGCCACTTGTGACACTTTGGAACGATTAGAAAATTACAAAAATGAAACCCTTCATTTTGAACAACAAAGAGCGATTAATCAGGTCCGACAACGAGTTTTTCAACAAGCCTTACAAGGAGCTCTAGGAACTCTGAATAGTTGTTTGAATAGTGAGTTACATTTCCGTACGATCCGTGCTAATATTGGCATTCTAGGGGCCATGGAAGAAATAACAGATTAGCCCTTTTACTTTTACTTTAGTTTAGAGTTTAGGCA